TTCTTATTAATTTAATAAAAAAATAAAGTAAAAGCGGGTAGCGGGAATCGAACCCGCATCGTTAGCTTGGAAGGCTAGGGGTTATAGTCGACGTTGATTCATCATTTTTAACGTCTCTAATTCAAAACTGAACGTGAAACTTTGGTTTCATTCGGCTCCTTTATGGAAGATGTATAAATTCCTATATTAAGACATGAACGAAAAAAAAATTCCACCCATAACATCTATGTCAGCTTTTCTGTCTGAATGTATTCAGAACAACCCGCTTTCTAGACGATCCCTATAGAAAAGAGGGGGATTATATTATAACAACCTTTCTAGTTACTTCGTTCTCTATTTCTATGTGAGAGAATCCTTAGGAAAAGCATTTTGTTTCTACCGAGCTAAAACAATTTGTCGATGTCTCTAGTAAACCAAAGTCATTGTTTAATAGCCATTTTGCTTCAATTTCCGTAATACAAATTCCAAATTAAAGATTTAGTTACGATTAGAAAGCCACTTTCTATCTTTATCCATGGATCCTTTACTCATACTTATTCAATTAGAAGTATTGATCTAATAAAAAAAAAAAATTATGTTTCGTAATCTCATAATCCAATTTTTCAATTTTTAATTGATTCTTGGATACAAATCACGAGAATGTATATTCTTCCTCGAATTTTTCATTGAGAGGTAAAGGATTAAATCCTTTTAAGAAATAAAGTTTTTGGTCGGAATGAAATATTAATCAAACCGAAAGACCCCTTAACTATATAAAGGATTATAGAACGAATCACACTTTTACCACTAAACTATACCCGCTACAATCCGATTATTGTATATAAATGAACCTTTTGTCGAACAAGAAAATGGGTCGTAATAAAAAGTGAAAAGAGTAAAAAGAAAGGATAGGATCATAAAATAATCATGAAAATTAGAGCGTTTACGTGTTGTATCAGAGAACCCAATGAGATTCGGAAAAGAGAATTCATTAAATTTCAATAACTAAAACTAAATAACAAGTGTTTTTTTGCCGGAGGTTTTTGACCTAGACGTCTCGACAAAACTACTTAAGCCATAACATACATGAAAATGTATTGTGCAAGAATCCACAGTTCCCTTTTTGTTATTTATTTACTTTACTAAAATAAAAGGAATAAAGAAAATAAAGAATAAATATAAAAAATTAAGATAAGAAACGACACTTTGATTCGATATCATTTGATTCTATATCATAGAAATCAAAAGAGTTTTTATTTTTCCAATCGTAATAACAAGCAAGTATTTTAGTTTTCAAATAAAAAAAAAAATTATTTATGATTCGTTGGAACAATAAATGGCGGGCCCGGCCTGGTCAGTACTTAGCCGGGCCGTGGAACTAAAAAGCACTCTCGGATGAAAAAAAAATATTATGAAGGGCTCTTTCAATCCTTATTTTTTATAATGTAACATAGTATTATCCTTTTTCAATTGGGAGGAGAGATGGCTGAGTGGACTAAAGCGTCGGATTGCTAATCCGTTGTACGAGTTTTTCGTACCGAGGGTTCGAATCCCTCTCTTTCCGTTTTTGTTGATGACTTGGTATTTTCTTTCGAATTTTTCGCGAGCTCTTTTTTTTTTTTAATAGTTAAAAATGTGTAATAGATAAAATCCTACTAAGAACATTTAAAAATCAAGCAAGGAAAACCTTATCTTTTATTCTTCACGTCCAGGATTACGTCCTGGATCATTAGACAGGAATCCGAAAATAAAGAGAGAAACAAAGAATATCACTACCGTGTAAACAAATAGTTTGAGAGTAAGCATTACATAATCTCCAAGATTTTTTTTAGTAAAAAAGAGAATAGATTCTCCGTTTTTATACCGCATACCCTACTATTTTGATTTTTTATTTTGACACCAAGAAATAAAGTGGGGTGATCCAGATTTTTCGCGGTTGTACAAGAATTTCAATATTTGAATTGAGGGTGTAAGACTTATCTGATCTTATCAATTCTTTTCTTTGAATTTTTTTTTTTTTCAATAAATCATGAATTTGTCTAGACATTATTAAATTAAAGATATCATCGAAAACTTACAGCAGCTTGCCAAACAAAGGCTAAGAGAAAAAAAAACAGGGGTATTACTGGCATAACATCTACGATTGGATTTAAAAAAGCGTAGGCCTCGGGCAATTTGGCGACGAAAAAACTACTTGAATAAAGAGCAGAATTAAGACAGATACAGATCAAACTAAATATATTAAGCATAACAAACATTTTGTTCTTGAGGATAATTGTATTTTATTTATTTTGATTGAGTTATTAATAAATTGAGTTTTTTATTATTTTATTATTATAAATATGTTATTATTCATAGAAAAGAAAAATGAATAAAAAGAAAATAAGATAGACCAAAAAACTTTCTTTGATTTGAACTCACCCAATCAAAAATCCTTCAATTCTCAAATCAAAAGAGAATAGAATAAACCATACTTTCATACAATATCTTAATTGAATTATATGTAATGATCAATAAATTCTGTTTAATTCTACGTCTACATGTATAAAAATTCTAGTAATCTATTTTATAGATAATAGATATTTAGACTTGAGTTGACGAACAACCAGTACCAATATTAGTGTTTATTAGTGTCGACTAGAAATGGGGCGTGGCCAAGTGGTAAGGCAACGGGTTTTGGTCCCGCTATTCGGAGGTTCGAATCCTTCCGTCCCAGAACATACCTGACCCACGATCATTTTATTAATCTATAATTTTATTAATCTATAATAAAAATAAAAAATAAAATATATATCTATATCATAATCTATATCATAATAAAATATATCAAAATAAAGATTGTCTTTTCGACCAGTCTTCCGTTTAGGAGTATAATATTGTTATAGAATGTGATTCTTATTTCTTTTTTTTTTTTTTTTTATTAATCATATCTTTTTCACAAATTTAATCGAGTTCAAATAACACGCATATGAAACGAAATTTGGATTTGTTAAATATTACTGATTTTACAATATGAAATATGAAAAAATAACAACCTAAATCTTCAATCTTTCCTTACATCAGTCTTTTTTTTTATTAATCATTGATGGTTTAATCCAATATGGATTTATCTTTCTCTTAATGATGATAAAAAGCGAATGGTACTTACTGTAAAACCTTATGCAAATAATGATATAGGGTAGGAAACTATTCAATCAATTAAATCTTTTTAATGATTTCTTATGAGTTCTTGGTACTCTAAGAAGTGTGAAATTGTTGAATTTATCCTATCACGTTACTTGAAGATAGAGATTCAAAATAACTTGTTTATTCGTGTTTATTTATTCATGTTATGTTAGTTATAATTAAAAAAATAATTATAAACAATGGGGTGAAATTGATTGAATTCTTGTTGAGACTTCGTCATACATTATCCATTCTTCATATAGAAGAAAAAAGTATAGATTCTTATGTACCGACCGAACCGATGATTATTCACGATTCCATAATTGAATCAATTACATACTGGTTCCAAACTGAAGGAATGTTATGGTAAAACTTCGTTTAAAACGATGTGGCAGAAAGCAACGTGCGACTTGAAGGACATGATCAGCTGTGGATTCTTACATCCACCACTTTTTTATATTATATAGGAATGAAAGTGCTCTTGGCTCGACATCATTTGTTCTGTTCCACTGGAACCCTCATTTTTGAGAGTGTTGCCATGTAAATAGTACACGATGGAGCTCGAGTAGAACGTATTGATTAATTTCTCAAGGGCAAGAATCTAAGGTTAGTATCGATCAATAAATTGGAACAACTTCGTAAGTATATTTTAGATATATAAATCTAAAGGATCCAATTCGATAAAATTTAAAAGTTAATTTTGTTGGAATTGGTAAAACTCTTTTGATCAAATCAAAAGTAAAGTGTATTACGTAGGAATCAACCATTCATACGATTCTTTGATAGAAAGAAATCACAAAAAATGGTATGTTGCTGCCGTTTTGAAACGATTTAAAGATCACCGAAGTAATGTCTAAACCCAATGATTCAAGGCAAAGATAAAGATCCTGGAACAAGGAAATACCGTTTTCAATTGTCTCAACAACCAGATCATATTTAAGAATCAAAATAGATTCTAAAGTAAGAATCAAAATAGATTCTAAAGGAGACAGACAAAAAGGGTTAGAGACCACTCAATAAATTTAATACCTAAAAGGTTTCTTTTGAGTTATTTGAGAGTTATTCAACTTGAGTTATGAGGATACAAATAATTTTTTTTTTTTGGGGGGGGGAGACTAAGAAAAAGTATTTAAACTAAAATCAATAATATAATGAATTTGATGATTTTATGGATCTATTTGATATTATGATTCTATACATAGACATAATTTAGAATTTTCTCGAGCCGTACGAGGAGAAAACTTCTTATACGTTTCTAGGGGGGGGGAGTATTGTTCATCTATCCCAATGAGCCATTTATCGAATCGTTGCAATTGATGTTCGATCCCGACGAGAGGGAAGAGATCTTCGTAAAGTGGGTTTTTATGACCCGATAAAGAATCAAATCTATTTAAATGTTCCGGCTATTCTATATTTCCTTGAAAAAGGTGCTCAACCTACAGGAACTGTTCATGATATTTCAAAAAGGGCGGGGGTTTTTACGGAACTTCACCCTAATCAACAAATATAATTCAATTAATGAAATAAAAAAAATGTGGATGATTTGTATATAGCCTTGTATAACCTTTTTGTTTCTTTGCTATTTCCTCTTTTGTTCTATTTATATCATACTAAATTATATCATACTAAATTTATTATTGTTACTATAAAAGAGTGTCTTTTATAACGACAAAAATCTATTTATATTTTATTGATATAAATTTTATTGATATATATAAAATAGATAGAAAAAGATTAAGTGAATAAATAAATGAAGTAATCGGGTCTATAAATATAAAATTTTGAGATTACTGTCAATGAGTTAAGGAACAAATAAAAAAACACAAAGGATTTCACTTGCTTATTTTAGTGATTAGTGAATAAACCTCATTTTTTACTTAATTTATTTTTCCACCAATATTGTATCAATGTTGTGTTGTATAGAAATATTATATATAGTGCCAATCCAACACAAGTCCTTAGTTTTTTTTTCTTATTTTTTCTTATAATTCTAATTGTCTAATTGATTGAAATTGGAATTGTTAGTTATATTTATAAATTGTTTTTTCTTTTGTATTCTTTTCTCAACATTCATATTGACAACAGTGTATCAAATAAATATAATCCGATCGTGGATAAAAGGATCCATTTATATCTCCGTCCCATAGCTTTTATTTCATTCAAATAATGGGTTCTTGTATTTTCTGTGATACAAGAAGTCTTTTTTTGATTAAGATTAAACTCAATAAAAATCTATATATACTATAGAATTAATGGATGACATAAGAGACAAGGAGCTATTTATAAATATTTTACTTTATCCCTATTTTTATCTGAGAATTTTTTCATCGGATCTGTTCATTTTTATTATGTTCAGAATCTAATCAATTAGAATTTTTAAAATTTTTGCTATTTTAATGTTTTGATCGGTTTGGATTGCGTTGTGCAATTCAATCTTTTTTTTATTGAGATTCCGATTGTATCTACACATTCTAATTATTTTTTGGGGGTTGCTAACTCAACGGTAGAGTACTCGGCTTTTAAGTGCGGCTAGCATCTTTTACACATTTGTATGAAGCAAAAGATTCGTCCATACCATCGGTAGAGTTTGTAAGACCACGACTGATCCTGAAAGGAATGAATGGAAAAAGCAGCATGTCGTATCAATGGATAATTCTAAGAATATTTCATTCTTACCGAATAGGTCCAAAACCTTATTTAAATTGTTTGAATTCTTGTCGTGTAATAAAAAAAATGAATTTGGTCGAGTGAATAAATGGGTAGAGCCCTACTACGGTTCCAATTATAGGGAAACAAAAAGTAATGAGCTTTTGTTCTTAATTTTTGAATGATTACCCGATCTAATTAGACGTTAAAAATATATTAGTGCTTAATACGGGAAAAACTTTTCCCATGAGTGGATTAAAAATTTCTTATGAGTCCTAATTATTAGCTATTACCCATTATGGGGTAGAGATAAATGTGTAGAAGAAGGCAGTATATTGATAAAGATTTTTCAAAATCAAAAGAGCGATTGGATTGAAAAAATAAAGGACTTCTAACCATCTTGTTACCCTAGAATGAACATAAATCAATTAGATGGAAAAAGAGAGGCTAGAGAGTCTGTTGATGAGTCTTACTTGTTCCGAGGTATTTTCTTACTATAATACCTTGTTTTGACTGTATCGTACTATGTATCATTTGATAACCCAATAAATCACCTATTTCTTTTCTTGTTCAAATAAAAAATGGAAGAATTTCAAGGATATTTAGAACTAGATAGATATCAGCAACATGACTTCCTATACCCACTTATCTTTCGGGAGTATATTTATGCACTTGCTCATGATCATGGTTTAAATAGATCAATTTTGTTGGATAATGTAGGTTATGACACTAAATATAGTTTACTAATTATAAAACGTTTAATTAGTCGAATGTATCAACAGAATCATTTGATAATTTCCGCTAATGATTCTAACCAAAATCAATTTTTTGGGTACAACAAAAATTTGTATTCTCAAATGATGTCGGAGGGATTTGCAGTCATTGTGGAAATTCCGTTTTCCCTACGATTAGTATCTTCCTTAGAGGCGACAGAAATCGTAAAATCTTATAATTTACGATCAATTCATTCAATATTTCCTTTTTTAGAGGACAAATTCCCACATTTAAATTATGTATCAGATGTACTAATACCCTACCCCATTCATCTGGAAATCTTGGTTCAAACCCTTCGCTATTGGGTGAAAGATCCCTCTTCTTTACATTTATTACGACTCTTTCTTCACGAGTATTATAATTGGAATAGTCTTATTACTCCAAAAAAAATGATTTTTTCAAAAAGTAATCCACGATTATTCTTGCTCCTATATAATTCTCATGTATGTGAATACGAATCCATTTTACTTTTTCTTCGTAATCAATCTTCTCATTTACGATTAACCTCTTCTGGTATCTTTTTTGAGCGAATACATTTCTATGAAAAAAAAAAAGATCCTGTAGAAGAAGTCTTCGTTAATGATTTTCCGGCCGCCATCTTATGGTTCTTCAAGGATCCTTTTATGCATTATGTTAGATATCAAGGAAAATCTATTCTGTCTTCGAAGGATACCCCTCTTCTGATGAATAAGTGGAAATATTATCTTGTCAATTTATGGCAGTGTCATTCTTATGTGTGGTCTCAACCAGGAAGGATTTATATAAACCAATTATCCAAGCATTCCCTTGATTTTTTGGGTTATTTTTCAAGTATGCGACCAAACCTTTCGGTGGTACGGGGTCAAATGCTAGAAAATTCATTTATAATGGATAATGCTATGAAGAAGCTTGATACATTAGTTCCAATTATTCCTTTGATTGGATCATTGGCTAAAG